GATGATAACATCACTGTCCCCATTGCTATTACAGAACCGTACATGAGATTTTCACCTCATACGGCTCCTCAAGGGTCACAAATAAATCTAAGGACCGGTTCGCTATTATTTATCTTGTTCGCTTTTATTTATCTTGATATCTTCGTAGGATAGGTAGAGTCAAAATCTACCATAAGGTGTCCCGAATTAGACAATGGAATTCTGTCTGCTATATTTAAAATAAAGTGCTTCGGAATTGATCTTATCTTTTAAGAATTTCAATTTTTCTTTGTTGAGGAATAACTTAAGCTTTCAATAAAATCTTTCTTGTAGCAATATCAATAGATATTTCAACCTGGCATTTTCGATTACGAAAAACAATTAGGTATTACATTAGTTCATGAATCATGACAAGAATTCTATTTCTCTAAATAGAGGAAAGAATAAAAAAGATCTCTTTCTTTCTAGTGCAATTATATTCTTTCTAGTTTCTTTTTTTCGTTCCTATTCTGCTTTCTCAGAAAAAGGGATTTTAAACTTAAACAACAAAGTAAAGGATTACTTCGTTCTTGATAGTTATTTACTTAATCGGTGGATAGGAGGATACTCCGGATCGGAATCGGGGGGAGTACTTCTTCATCATTTCTACCAACTTAAAGTTCCAATTAGAATTCCTTTTATGCACAGAAAAATCCTGTTGAATAACTTACATAATCTCTATTACGAATCCTTTGTGTACCTTGGTGTTCCTAACTATCCACCTCTTTTGCGAATCCGCCATTAGGGTAATACATGTATGGTAATAGATAGTAAAAAACCCATATAGTTGATCTTTTGCACCCGCTTCAAGCCATGATCACTAATTAACCAATCTTGGGGTAAACAGTTTCTAATGTTTATGTTTACTTTCACTTCACTCTTGTACATAGAAAATGAGATTCAATCTTTTTACTGCAAATTTAGAAGCTGTTTCTTTCACTCATATAACTATCTGGTTTAGTTTATCAACCCGAATGATGAATCAAAAAGAAAAATATATATTCAACTCGGCAAAAGCCCTTTCTAGAAAGAAAAGAAGTAGGGTCAATTTTATGTCTCAACGAATCACACGTAGAGATATTGATAACACACATAGAGTTAATGGGATTTCATAACTAATTGATTGAGCAGCAGCTCGTAAACCGCCTAAAAAGGAATATTTATTATTTGATCCATATCCTGACATAAGAAGTCCAATGGGAGCAATACTTGAAATTGCAATCCATAAAAAAACACCGATACTGAGATCAGCTAGAACAAGATGATAGCCAAAAGGAATTACTAAATAACTTAGTAGAATCGATATGACTGCGATGGATGGTCCGATACTGAATAAACGAATATCTCCTCGAGATGGCAGAAGATTCTCTTTGAAAAGTAATTTTGTACCATCTGCTAGAGCTTGAAGAATTCCAAAAGGACCGGCGTATTCAGGTCCAATACGTTGTTGTATCCCTGCAGATATTTCTCTTTCTAACCAAACAATTACTAGTACACCTATTGTGATTCCTAATACAAGACTGAAAATAGGAACAAGCATCCATATGATCCCATCGACTTCTTTTAAGGATTCCAATCTCGAAAAAGAATCGATAGCTTGTACTTCTGTTGTATCAATTATCATTTTAACGATCAACTTCTCCCATAATGATATCTATGCTACCCAATATCGTCATAATATCAGCCAATTTCATTCTTTTAACTAGCTGAGGAAGAATTTGCAAATTGATAAAACCCGGTGGTCGGATTTTCCATCTCCAAGGAAAAACACTCTTATCTCCTATCAGAAAAATTCCCAATTCTCCTTTTGGGGCTTCAACTCTCACATAAAGTTCTTGCTTCGACAATTCAAAAGTCGGAGAAGGTTTTTTACTAATAAATCGATAGTCAAAATCATTCCATTTCGGATCTCTTAGTGTATCAAAGCGTCGGATTTCTAAATTCTCATAGGGCCCCCCCGGAATTCCTTCTAGGGCCTGTTGAATAATTTTTATGGATTCTGCCATTTCATTGATTCGTACTAAATAACGAGCTAATGAATCCCCCTCTTTTTGCCATTGGACTTCCCAATCGAACTCGTCGTAACACTCATACTGATCAACTTTACGAAGATCCCATTGTATTCCGGAAGCTCGGAGCATTGGTCCCGATAAACCCCAATTTATTGCCTCCTTTCCGCCAATAATGCCTACTCCCTCAACTCGTTTTAAAAAAATAGGATTGCGTGTAATAAGATTTTGATATTCAGCAACCTCTGTTAAAAAATAATCGCAAAAATCCAAACATTTATCTATCCATCCATGAGGTAAATCAGCAGCTACCCCTCCGATACGAAAAAAATTATGCATCATTCGCATACCGGTGGCAGCTTCGAATAGGTCATATATCAATTCTCTTTCTCGAAAAATATAGAAGAAGGGGGTCTGTGCTCCAATATCTGCCATAAAAGGGCCAAGCCATAACAAATGCGAAGCTATACGACTTAACTCCAGCATAATGACTCTGATATAGCTGGCCCTTTTAGGTACTTGAATATTGCCTAACTGTTCCGGTGCATTTACAGTTATTGCTTCTGTGAACATAGTAGCTAAATAATCCCAACGTGTTACATAAGGCAAATATTGTATAATTGTTCGGTTTTCCGCAATTTTTTCCATACCTCTATGTAAATAACCCAATACTGGTTCACAGTCAATAACATCTTCTCCATCTAGAGTAACAATGAGTCGAAGAACACCATGCATTGATGGGTGGTGAGGGCCCATATTGACTATCATGAGGTCTTTTCTTGTAACTGGCGTAGTCATAGGTTTTTTCCCGATTCATTCTTCCATGAGTTGCTGAAAGCGAAAAGAAGTTCATTACAATTGAAGCGAATAATTCAAACCAACTCTTCAAATTAATCAGCTTTTGTTTCTCGAATATTCAACTGATCAATTAATTCTTTATAACGTATTCTGTTTTTGTTTGACAAATAAGCCAGCAGCCGTTGACGTTTTCCCAGAATTTTTAGCAGGCCTCTCTGAGACGAATAGTCCTTTTTGTGCAATTTCAAATGTAAAGTAAGTTTCCGTATCTTATTGGTGAAATTAACTACTTGAAATTCAGCGGACCCTCTGTTTTCTTTGTTTTCCTCTTTCAAAATAATTGAAACGAATGCATCTTTTAGCATAAAAGAATTTCCCCCTCCCCCTTTTACAGAACAGATATGAATTTGATTGATCAGTAATAATAATACCGGCTATTTTAATGTAGTATACACAAGAATTTTAATTTCTTTATGGATTGCTTATTTTATCAATTAATAGGAATCAATCCAATTTTGAATTTGATTCGGATAGGGATATAAAAAGAGGGTTTTTACACTCACAAAAGTGAATAACTGAAACCTAAAATTACGAAGATTTCCTTGATTGTAGATCTAATTGATACGTCATTCACTTAGTATCGTAGCATTTTATATGAAACTGGGATGTAAGACAAGGCATATGTTACGCCATTTTGTTTACTTTCATAATACCCTATAATTAGAATTATAGGGTATTGTTCGAGTAAGTCTTGAATGAGCCCTTTGAAAGCTTGATACAAGGGAGTATAGAGAAAGAATGTACCGTTAACGAATTTTGAATCGTGGATACATATATATCCTTAACATGCTGAAACGACTCCCATTATTGGTATCAAACCAATAACGATTCATACAAGCTAAATCTTCTAATCGATAATTAGGCCAAAGAAAGAACTTTAATTTCATTAAGAATTTCATTAATTTTTTTTGATTTCTGCCAAGATGTTTACTTTTATTCAAAAATAAACCCCAGTTTCTTATCTTAGGCTCGGTGCAAGGTATTGGATTTTTATACACACCATTCCTATTCTTTAAATTGAAAGAAATTAGAATTCTCAACTCTCTACGACGTCTAGATGATAAAATAGTTTCGGGAACAAGAAAATCATAATGATTTTTCTTTCTATTTCCTGTTCTTCTTTGATGGCTAAGATATCTTTGGTTTCGGTATTTTTGATTAATTTCTTGCTTACTTTGATCAACCAAGGAAATGCGTATGGTCTGATACATAATAATTTGGCTATAAGTTCCTAGATACAGACGATTCGATTCGAGAATCACTACCTCAAGTTGCCCCAGTTCATCCATCTCTAGTGTATTTTCATAATGAATGAGATGTTGATTTATACTCAATAGGTTATTTCTCAGATAGGTTATAACCCACTTGCTCACTTTTTTGTAATTTAGATTCCACTCGAGCTGGGCTGAAAATGGTTGCATTAGTCCGGGTATTGTTTCCCCCACAAAATAATTGTACCATTTCAATTGAAAAAGCCAATACTGAACTAAATCGGGGGTTCTTATTCTTCCTCTAAACGCTTCGCCACCTATTTTCATGTACAAGTCCTCAGAAGGTGTTTCTATAATTTCTGTTCCTGTCCTTGATACAAGAAGTCTTTTTTCAACGGGTATAAAATCCCAATTTTTTTGAGTTTGAATCTCTTTATTAGTTTCACTAAAACTAATAGGGAAAGACAAATTTCCAAGAAAAAGTTGACTTGGTATAATCCACGGTTTCACTTTATATGCAGTATAAAGTAGCACATGTTCTGGGAAGAACCAAGGTTCGCAGTCCCAATTTGTTACGGGGTTACTTAGTCTTTCTTTATCTATTTTTATCCAATCAAAAAAGATTTCTTTGGAATTGGGTGGATTGATCTCTGGATTTTGACGAATTTGAATATAATGAAAAGCTTTATTATCATTATCAATATCAAATTGGCTTAGAGCAAAATTTTTTATTTTCCAATCAAAATATTTTCGATCTGGCTTTTTGTCCCTATCAATAATATTAGCCCTTCTTAGAAAATTATTGAGATCAATATCCTCATTAACATTAAATAATTTGTGTATAGTGTAATTATAAGAAAGATTTATCTTCTTATTTACTTGTAATGGTGATCCATAAATAGATGAGTCTTTCTTAGTTTCATAATTAATAGATTTATATGAAAAAAGACCATATCTATAGTATTTTTGAAAATTCTCTTGTTGATTTGGTACTGAATATACTTTACACAAATTTTGATTTGTGTAATGAAATAATAGGTCTTTTTCATTTTCATCTGAACTCCATTTTTTAAAATCTTTATTTTCAGCCGTACAACGTTGATTGACTCTATTTCTCCATTTTTGTGGTATTAATCTAGACCATCTGATCGGAGATAAGATGTGTTGAGGATGGCCTCTTAACCAGTTTTTCCATTGATCATAACTTCGAGGTTTCTTATGCCTTAATTCGGAATGAAATATTCCTTGTATTTCAAAAGAATCCTTTATTGCAGTCTTAAGAAAAAAAGATGTTCCATGATATTGAAGAGCAGATCTTAACTTAGACAAGTTAATAGCTTGGGGTTGTGATAATTTAAAAAATACATATCTTTGCGACAAGGAAGATAAGTCATAAAAGATATGTGAATTCTTCTCAGTAGTTCTAATAGTATAATTAGAACGTGCCTTTTTGATAGTCGAAACCGAAAAAAAGTTCATTTTTTTTTGATTTCTTTCATTATTTTTTTGATTTCTTTCATTATTAGAAATGTATTTCTCAATAATTTTTTCTGGTAAAGGTTGTGTATTGATTCTGGCAATATTAATGATACGTAAAAAGAGATCTATGTATATTTTTTCAATAAAAATTTTGAGAAAATAATGTAATTTTAAATAATGTAATTGACTGATTAATCGAGCGTTTCTTCGTTTTAATATTTGCCAAATCCTTTTTAGTGGTTGTGATTCTACATTAGAATTTGTACTACTATTTATTCCGGAAGTTTCTTTTTTTTTATCTTTTGTAAGTCTTTGTATTTTATTTTTGATTGTGCTTGTTCTATCAGTTAGATTCTTCATTTCTTGTTCAGTTAGATTCTTCATTTTTTGTTCTGTCTGTAAAGAATTTGCACGATCTATAGATCGAATTTGAGTAAACGATTCCTCAATTATCTGATTGTTGATTATAGAATTTTTTTTAGTTTCACTTGATTCATCTATTTTTTTCGATCTAACTAATGGAATTGAATTTCTCTTTGAGAATTTTGATATTACTTTTTTGAAAACTCCTAAAACTTTAAAATCTTTAAAAGCCTTCTTTTTTTTCATTTGTTTTCCTAGTTTATTAAAAATGGGCTTAAAAAAGGAAGTCATCAAAGAAGATCTTTTTCGGGGAGAACCGAAAGGATATTCAGTTTCCATTCCCAAAATGGTTAAAAAACCAAAATCATCTTCCACATCCTTTTGTACATTTCGTTTTTTTTTCTTTTTGATTCGATCTTTGCGAGGGGCTTTTAGCTTAGATCTGTGCCAAGGTTTCAAGCGGAAAGGATTTAGGATTTTTATGTCAAAACCTTCTTCCATCAAATGGGCCAAAACCTCTTGATCGGTTAGTCCAACACCAAGATGGGTGCACGGAAAATGCCTTTCTCTATTCAATTCCTGAAAATCCTCAACCCACTCAGGAACTTGCAAAAATAATAAACGGCCAATATTTTTAGCTATTATGAGTAAAGGGAGACTTATATTTTTTCTAAGAAACGATTGCATTAGTAATAAGGAACTTCGTATTCCCTGTCCATATGGCAGGTTTTCCCATACGCCCTCCATTTGTATCCGCATTAGTTCTTCCCTTTTTTTTTCCTGGGATGTGATCTTCGCTTTTTCCTCTCTTGTTTTTGTCTGTTTTTTTGTAGAATTTAAAATTTTTGATTTTGTTCTTTTACCCATCCAATTTATAACAATAAATTTTATTGGATGAGTCAAAAAATAACCGAGGACACTTTTGATTTTGCCCCAAAAAAGCGGGGACTGCGGTTTTGGGTGAAGCAGTTTCAAAATAATAACTTTCCGCCTTTGAGCGCGTGTAGAACTCATGATTAGGTCTCGCTCAAAATCCGGCTCATTCAATATATCTAGGTAAATCGCGTAGTCTTGGCGTGCATAGGGATCAGCCAAAATTTTCGGCTCTTTAGATAGCACTATTTCTTTCATTGCTCTTGAGCAAAGGTGGGGTTCTTTTTGCACTCTCCCAGATACGTAGTCGAGAAATTCTCCTTCCATTTCGCTGATTAATTTGGATGACCATCGAGGGACTTTTTTACAGATTTCTTTGATTCCAATAGATTTTTTTTTTCTTTTTTTATCATGTTCTTTTTCTGAAAATAAAGAAGGGGCCTTCAAATTGAGACCCAATCCTGTTTTTCTAGCAAATTTACGGATGAAAGTTAAAAAAATATTAATTTCTGTTGAAAATTCTTTTTTATAATTTTTATAAAAAGAAGGGCTCGTCAAATTGAGACTGAGACTCAATCTTGTTTTTCTAGCAAATTTACGGATGAAAGTTAAAAAAATATTAATTTCTGTTGAAAATGGTTTTTTATAAAATGTATCCATTTTCTGTTCAAATTCTTTCTGTTTAAAGT